CAACCCATGAACAATATGAGTCCGAAGCTTCTTTCGTAACTCCCGGAATTTCTTCGTAGTGACTCCGTTCCATGCCTCATTTCATAGGGAAGCCCAAAGTGGCTCTATTTCATTCTATTTCACTTCCTAGCACTTCCTATCATTTAATATCCATCCCTTTGGTCTTATTTACATAAGAGATGTCATTTATAGTCTATCTCTTTCTATATATGGAAAGTCAAGAAATTCTCATCGAAACATCGAGAAATTGTGCATATAGAAAACTCTAAAGAAAGAAAAAAAGGAGACCCATGCCATGATTTTCAAATCTTTTCTACCTTTTCTACTTAGTAGTCTAAGTTTCTCGATGAGGATAATTAATTCGGTCGTTGTGGTCGGACTCTATTATGGATTTCTGACCACATTCTCCATAGGTCCCTCTTAGATCTTCTTTCTCCAATCTTGGATTAGGGAAGAAGGAGATATTCGCGACTACTGGCGGTTTCATTATGGGGCAGCTCATGATCTTCATATCGATCTATTATCCACCTCTGCATCTATTCTTTCTTAGCTAAACGGGTGGAAGATCCATCCAATTTGGTTATATCATGGACTCGAAAAGCGGATCTGAATGTGACTGAAATGCACGATCTTCACAGGTATCACTTTTCACGATACCTAAAAGATGGAATAGCGATTTTCGAACCATTTCCTATACGAGAATGGTTTCCATTACTTTGAGAAATGGATTCTATATCAAACTATAGCTATTGCATTAAAGAAGAAAAGAAACTAATAGAAGTCGAAGACGCGGAATGGTAGTGAATAGAGAGAAAGATTCTTCTGATTTTCTTGTTCCTGAAAATATTCTATCTATCTCCTAGACGCCGTAGAGAATTGAGAATTTTCATGTCTTTCAATTCTCGTACTCGTAATTGGAAAGTTACGGAAGGAGGTCCATCATTTTGCAATGAAAACAACATAAAAAACTCTGGACAATTTCGAAATCAGGCCAAGCGTCTTAATACATATGCAAAAAAATTCATTATTGGCCCACCATTGATTAGAAGATTTAGCTTGTATGAATCGCTATTGGTTTGATACGAATAATGGCAGTCGTTTCAGTATGTTAAGGATACAGATGTATCCACAATTCATTTAGAGTTACTTAATAGCCTATTTCTTATACCATATCTCTATCCCGTGAAATTCTCGAGCCGAAAGATGGATGCATATGCTGTGTTTCATTTTGCTAAACGATATCAATTAAATGGTGTATCAATTCCATAAATTGGATATAGCAATAAATAAATCAGCAAAATTCTTTTATTTTAGATAGAAGAAATGTTTCTTCTATCTAAAATAAAAGAATGTACCCTTCTATCCAAATCCAATTTGCATCGATAAAATAAATCCAAATTCCAGTAGTGGATGAATAATTGCAAATTTTTGTGTGTACGAGATTAGAATAACTTCAAAATAACTGACATAATTTTTTATTTTTCCTGATCAGAAAAATACATGAAAAAGAAAGGAGGTAGAAAAATTTTGGGATTTATGGTTAAAGAAGAAAAAGAAGAAAACAGGGGTTCTGTTGAATTTCAAGTATTCAGTTTCACCAATAAGATACGGAGACTTGCTTCACATTTGGAATTACACAAAAAAGATTTTTCATCGGAAAGAGGTCTACGAAGACTTTTGGGAAAACGTCAACGTTTGCTGGCTTATTTGGCAAAGAAAAATAGAGTACGTTATAAGAAATTAATCAGTCAGTTGGATATTCGGGAGAAGTAATTTAATCGTTCGAATTTTTTTCTTATTTTATTAGTAGTCTTATAGTAGTCTTAGATTTTTCATTTTGATGAGCCTCGTTTTGAGGAATTCATGGAATAATCCATTTTCATGGAATAATGAATTAAGGAAGAAAGGATATGAGTCTACCGCTTACAAGAAAAGATCTCATGATAGTCAATATGGGCCCTCAGCACCCATCAATGCATGGTGTTCTTCGACTGATCGTTACTCTCGATGGTGAAGATGTTATTGATTGTGAACCCATATTAGGCTATTTACACAGAGGAATGGAAAAAATCGCGGAAAACCGAACTATTATACAATACTTACCTTATGTAACACGATGGGATTATTTAGCTACTATGTTTACAGAAGCAATAACGGTAAATGCACCAGAATTCTTGGAGAATATTCAAATACCCCAAAGAGCCAGCTATATTAGGGTAATTATGTTAGAGTTGAGCCGTATAGCTTCTCACTTGTTATGGCTTGGACCTTTTATGGCGGATCTAGGCGCACAGACCCCTTTTTTCTATATTTTTAGAGAGAGAGAATTGATATATGATCTATTTGAAGCTGCTACAGGTATGCGAATGATGCATAATTACTTTCGCATCGGAGGGGTAGCCGCCGATCTACCTTATGGATGGGTCGATAAATGTTTAGATTTCTGTGATTATTTTTTACGAGGAGTTGTTGAATATCAACAACTTATTACACGGAATCCCGTTTTTTTAGAACGAGTTGAAGGAGTCGGTTTTATTAGCGGAGAAGAAGCAGTAAATTGGGGCTTATCGGGACCGATGTTACGAGCTTCTGGAATACAATGGGATCTTCGTAAAGTTGATCCTTATGAGTCTTACAACCAATTCGATTGGAAAGTCCAATGGCAAAAAGAAGGGGATTCATTAGCTCGCTATTTAGTACGAATGGGTGAAATGAGGGAATCCATCAAAATTATTCAACAGGCTGTAGAGAAAATTCCTGGAGGCCCTTATGAGAATTTAGAAGTCCGACGCTTTAAGAAAACAAAGAATTCCGAATGGAATGATTTTGAATATCGATTTCTTGGTAAAAAACCTTCGCCCAATTTTGAATTGTCAAAGCAAGAGCTTTATGTAAGAGTGGAAGCTCCAAAAGGTGAATTAGGAATTTATCTGGTAGGAGATGATAGTCTTTTCCCCTGGAGATGGAAAATTCGTCCACCCGGTTTTATTAATTTGCAAATTCTTCCTCAACTAGTTAAAAAAATGAAATTGGCTGATATCATGACGATATTAGGTAGTATAGATATCATTATGGGGGAAGTTGATCGTTGAAATGATAATAGATAGGGTAGAGATAGAAACTATCAATTCTTTTTCGAAATCGGAATTATTAAAAGAAGTCTATGGACTGATATGGATTCTACCCATTTTGACCCTCCTACTGGGAATCACAATAGAAGTACTCGTAATTGTGTGGTTAGAAAGAGAAATATCCGCATCGATACAACAACGTATTGGTCCTGAATATGCTGGCCCCCTGGGACTGCTTCAAGCTATAGCCGATGGAACTAAGCTACTTTTTAAGGAGGATATCCTGCCATCCCGAGGAGATATTCCTTTATTTAGCATTGGACCTTCTATAGCAGTCATATCAATTTTATTAAGTTTTTTAGTTATCCCTTTGGGATATCGTTTTGTTTTAGCCGATCTTAGTATTGGTGTTTTTTTATGGATTGCCATTTCAAGTATTGCTCCTATTGGTCTTCTTATGGCAGGATATAGCTCAAATAATAAATATTCTTTTTCAGGCGGTCTACGAGCTGCTGCTCAATCTATTAGTTATGAAATACCATTAACTTTTTGTGTGCTAGCAATATCTCTACGTGTGATTCGTTAAAATAGGATCTTTTTCCTCCAAAATCCATTGAATATTTATCTTCCTTTTCTTATTCTCGGGTTGGTAAGTTAAACTAGATAGCTATATGAGTGAAACAAAACAACTTATTAATTTGTAGTAAAAAGAAAAAATCTCATTTCCTACGTACAAGAAAAAAGTTGAAGTAAACATAAGTAGTGTAAACTCTTTACCCCAAGGTTGAGATTTTTTGATTAGTCATCATATCTTGAAGCGGGCAAGAATAAAGGATTCGCGATATGGAATTCCATTACTAGAATATTCCGAGTTATTACTATAACTTATAATCATAAGGGGAATCCATCAAAAATTAGTGAGGGGTTAGGAACACTAAAGTACATAAAGGATTAGTAATGAGGGAATCTAAGACATTAGAGATTTTTCCTCATAAAAGGAATCATAATAAGGACTTGAAATTGGTGGAAATGATCAAGTAGTACTTTCTTCGGATTCCGATCCAGAGTATGTTCCCTTTCACTTGTTAAAGAAATGGCTATCAAGAACGAATTAATCCTTTATTCCTTTTTTCTTTTTAAGTACCCTTCCCCGGGGAAAGAAGAATAGGACAAAAGATATGGAATGCAATACAAAAAAAAGATATTTATTTATTTTTTCCTTCCTCTATTCATATTAATACAGAATTCCTCATGAATTAATGCCTAATTCTTTTCATTTATTAATTGCTATAACGAGTGTTTTATTCCAAGATTAAGTTATTACTGAACAAAGAAAAATTTTCATTATATTATAAAGGACGAGATCAATTCGGAAGCGCTTTTTCTTATTCTAGCAGACGGAATTCCTTTGGTCTAATTTAGGACTTTCCAATCGATTTTATCTTACCTAATTCTATCTATGCCCAGGGGGATAATACCGAAACGAAACAACCCTTTCCTTTTTTCTGATCATAGAGAAGCCGTATGAAGCTAAGGTTTCATGTACGGTTTTGGAATAGCGGTGGGAACTGTGATGTTATCATCGACTATGATTATCTAACAGTTCAAGTACAGTTGATATAGTTGAAGCACAGTCAAAATATGGTTTTTTTGGATGGAATCTTTGGCGTCAGCCTATAGGTTTTCTGGTTTTTCTAATTTCTTCTTTGGCAGAATGTGAAAGATTACCCTTTGATTTACCAGAAGCAGAGGAAGAATTAGTAGCAGGTTATCAAACCGAATATTCCGGTATCAAATATGGTTTATTTTATCTTGTTTCTTACCTAAATTTATTAGTTTCCTCTTTATTTGTAACAGTTCTCTACTTAGGCGGGTGGAATTTCTCTATTCCCTATATATCCTTTTTTGAATTTTTCCAAATGAATAAAATGGTTGGAATTTTGGAAATGACAATGGGTATCTTTATTACATTAACTAAAGCTTATTTATTTCTCTTCATTTCTATCACAATAAGATGGACTTTACCCAGGATGAGAATGGATCAGTTATTAAATCTTGGATGGAAATTTCTTTTACCTATTTCCCTGGGCAATCTCTTATTAACAACTTCTTCCCAACTTGTTTCACTATAAATAAGATAATACAATAACAGTAAGAATATTTTCAACACAAAAGTTCTCTCAAACAAGAGAAAGAAACATATCTTTTTCATAGATATTTAGAATATGTTCCCTATGGTAACTGGGTTCATGAGTTATGGTCAACAAACAATACGCGCTGCAAGGTACATTGGTCAAAGTTTCATAATTACCTTATCCCACACAAATCGTTTACCTATAACGATTCACTACCCTTATGAAAAATCAATTACATCGGAGCGTTTCCGGGGGCGAATCCACTTTGAATTTGATAAATGTATTGCTTGTGAAGTATGTGTTCGCGTATGCCCGATAGATCTACCCCTTGTGGATTGGAGATTTGAAAAGGATATTAAAAGGAAACAATTGCTTAATTATAGTATTGATTTCGGAGTTTGTATATTTTGTGGTAATTGTGTTGAGTACTGTCCGACAAGCTGTTTATCAATGACTGAAGAATATGAACTTTCTACTTATGATCGTCATGAATTGAATTACAATCAAATTGCTTTGAGTCGGTTACCAATCTCCATAATGGGAGATTACACAATTCAAACAATTAGGAATTCGACTCAAAGTAAAATAGACGAAGAAAAATCTTGGAATTCAAGAACGGTTACTAATTATTAGTTACTAGGATTTATCTTTTTTGTTAGAAAAATCCAATAGTTTTTTATTAACTATAAAGAAAAACGAATAACTACTGCTTATTGCAAATTATTCCTGATTTAAAATGAGAGTAGATTTTCGTGATGTCATTTCTAACTATACAACTTATATACAAAAAAATATCCTAATCCCTTTTTCCTTCCTTGAATCTTTTAGTTTTAGTCAGTTCATGAAAAATTTTATACTATTAATTTCTTCTTATCCATAATGGATTTACCTGGACCAATACATGAGATTCTTGTGCTATTTGGGGGATTTGTTCTTCTACTAGGAGGTCTAGGAGTAGTATTACTTACCAACCCAATTTATTCTGCCTTTTCGCTGGGATTAGTTCTTGTTTGTATATCCTTATTCTATATTTTATTGAATTCCTACTTTGTAGCTGTCGCACAACTTCTTATTTATGTGGGAGCTATAAATGTTTTGATCATATTTGCCGTAATGTTCGTAAATGGCTCAGAATGGTCTAAAAATAAGAATTATTGGACTATTGGAGATGGGTTCACTTCACTCGTTTGTATAACTATTCTTTTTTCACTAATGACTACTATCCCAGATACGTCATGGTATGGAATTCTTTGGACTACAAGATCAAACCAAATAGTAGAACAGGGTCTCATAAATAACGTTCAACAAATTGGGATTCATTTAGCAACTGATTTTTATCTTCCGTTTGAACTCATTTCCATAATTCTTCTAGTTTCTTTAATAGGTGCAATTACTATGGCTCGGCAATAAGAAATACTTAGAATTAGTCAAAATTCTTAGAATTTCAAATCTAAAATAAATAACTAAAGAATCACAATTTTGATTTAGTAAAACCCATCTACTGCCAACAAATACCTTCTTTTCTCTTTTGTTGTGTAACTGTTCTATTCTAATTAATGGAATCGGTTCAATTCTTGTCCTCATATTGAAATGAATCGAGATTGATAAGGAGTTAGTTAATGATGTTTGAGCATGTACTTTTTTTTAGTGTCTATTTATTTTCGATTGGTATCTATGGATTGATCACAAGCCGAAACATGGTTAGAGCTCTAATATGTCTTGAACTTATACTGAATTCAATTAATCTAAATCTCGTAACATTTTCTGATCTATTTGATAGTCGCCAATTAAAAGGAGACATTTTCGCAATTTTTGTTATAGCCCTTGCGGCTGCTGAAGCAGCTATTGGACTATCCATTCTTTCTTCCATCCATCGTAACAAGAAATCAACTCGTATCAATCAATCTAATTTTTTGAATAATTAGACATAAAATCCTCTAAACAAAGGCGCACATATAATAATAATATCAAATATTAAGATGAATAGAAATCTAATACTATTTTCTTCTATTTTCTTATTATTTTATTATTTTATAATATCTATTTTTTGATTAGGTTATTACATAGTATTCTTTTTTACTTATTGAATTTTTGCAATTCATTGATATTGCAATTTGAATATTGCAATAATTTATATTGAAAAGACGATAGCCAATAAATTGGCTAATTCGAATTCGTATGTACAATTCGTATAATTATGATTGTTGAAGCCAAAAATTCAAGTCTCTTGGCTCTTTTCACGCTTTCTCACAAACGGATTAAGAAATATATTGCATTATTTTATTTATTTATTTTTTATTTATTTATTTGTTGAAGTTTGGATAAACCATTGCTTCGTCTGGTGTCTACAATACATATGACTCATATAGTACTAATTTCATTTTTACCAGATCGAAAATTTTTATGTTGAAAAGGAAAATTTATAGATCCAATGTCACATTCCGTAAAAATTTATGATACATGTATAGGATGCACTCAATGTGTACGAGCTTGTCCAACAGATGTATTAGAAATGATACCCTGGGATGGGTGTAAAGCCAAGCAAATTGCTTCCGCGCCGAGAACCGAAGATTGTGTGGGTTGTAAGAGATGTGAATCTGCCTGCCCAACAGATTTTTTAAGTGTCCGCGTTTATTTAGGGCCTGAAACAACCCGCAGCATGGCTCTATCTTATTGATACGTTACAAAAAACTCCACTTGAATCGTCTGATTCCTCTTTACCGAGGAAGCCTGTGCTCGCTTATTTCGAGCACGGGCTTTTCTGGTCAAAACGTATCTTCTCTTTATCACTTTATCATGAGTTATTTTCCTTGGTTAACAATACTTGTTGTTTTGCCGATATTTGCAGGTTCATTAATTTTCTTTTTACCTCATAGGGGAAACAAAATCGTTAGGTGGTATACTATATCTATTTGTTTATTAGAATTCCTTCTAATGACTTATGCATTCTGTTATCATTTCCAATTGGAGGATCCCTTAATCCAATTAAAGGAGGATTCTAAATGGATAGATGTCTTTGATTTCCACTGGAGATTGGGAATCGATGGACTTTCATTAGGATCTATTTTATTGACAGGATTTATCACTACTTTAGCTACTTTAGCAGCTTGGCCAGTTACCCGGAATTCGCGATTATTCTATTTCCTGATGCTAGCAATGTATAGTGGTCAAATAGGATTATTTTCTTCGCGAGACCTTTTACTTTTTTTTATCATGTGGGAGTTAGAATTAATTCCTGTTTACTTACTTTTATCCATGTGGGGGGGAAAGAGGCGTCTGTATTCAGCTACAAAATTTATTTTGTATACTGCAGGCGGTTCCATTTTTTTCTTAATCGGAGTTCTAGGTATGGGCTTATATGGTTCCAACGAACCAAGATTAGATTTGGAAAGATTAATTAATCGATCATACCCTGCAACATTGGAAATACTATTTTATTTTGGCTTCCTTATTGCTTATGCTGTCAAATTGCCGATTATACCCCTACATACGTGGTTACCAGATACCCATGGGGAAGCGCATTACAGTACATGTATGCTTTTAGCGGGAATCCTATTAAAGATGGGAGCATACGGATTGATTCGGATCAATATGGAATTGTTACCTCATGCTCATTATCTATTTTCCCCCTGGTTGGTAATAATAGGAGCGATGCAAATAATCTATGCAGCTTCAACTTCTCTTGGTCAACGAAATTTAAAAAAAAGAATAGCCTACTCCTCCGTATCTCACATGGGTTTCATAATTATAGGAATTGGTTCCATAACCAACATTGGACTCAATGGAGCTATTTTACAAATACTATCCCATGGATTTATTGGTGCTACACTTTTTTTCTTGGCGGGAACGGCTTGTGATAGAATGCGTCTTGTTTATCTCGAAGAACTGGGGGGGATATCTATCCCAATGCCGAAAATTTTTACCATGTTTAGTAGCTTTTCAATGGCTTCTCTTGCCTTACCAGGAATGAGCGGTTTTGTTGCAGAATTAGTAGTATTTTTTGGACTAATTACTAGTCCAAAATTTCTGTTAATACCAAAAATGCTAATTACTTTTGTAATGGCAATTGGAATGATATTAACTCCTATTTTTTTATTATCTATGTTACGCCAGATGTTCTATGGATACAAGCTATTTCATGTTCCAAACGCAAATTTGGTGGATTCTGGACCACGAGAACTCTTTCTTTTAATCTGTATCTTTTTACCAGTAATAGGAATTGGTATTTATCCAGATTTTGTTCTCTCGCTATCGGTTGACAAGGTAGAGGCTCTCTTATCCAATTATTATCCTAAATAATTTTTTTTTACTAGTCCGCTCTATATTCCATAGTGGAAAAACCAAATAATTCAGAAAAAAGTAAAAAAGTCTAATTAGATCTATCTCGAATTTTTGAGAACCCTTTGAGAAGGCGTTCAAGGGTTCTCAAATCAAACAAAAATGGAAAAACTTTCATTTCACGAAGGTTTTATGTTATGTAATCATTTAGATGGTAATGTAAATGCACCATAACTATGTAAACCTATTCCTAATAGATTGATACCAAAATAGCAGATCCAAATTATAAGAAATCCTATCGAAGCTACAAGTGCGGAATTCGTACCCTTCCAATTTGGATTTGTTCTACTATGTAAATAAATTGCGAATATGGTCCAAGTAATAAATGCCCAAGTTTCCTTAGGATCCCAATTCCAATAGGATCCCCACGCCTCATTAGCCCATACTGCTCCACAAAGAATACCTATGGTTAAAAGGGTAAACCCTAGGCTAATGACACGATAACTCCAAGAATCCAAACGCTCAATTAATTGATATTTGTAATAATTTGGAAATGAAGGAAAAGAGGTGTTTTTTAAAGCACTTCTTTTTACATAGAAATATTCAATCTCACTAAACTCACTAAAGAAAAATGTTTTATTTAAAACATTTTTTTTCTTTTCTAAAAAGAAATTGAAATTCTTTCGAAATTTAATGATTAGAAGAGCGGCGGATAATAAGGATCCGCACAAAAGAGTTGCATAGCTTAGTAACATCATACTGACATGCATCATTAACCACTGAGATTGTAGAGCAGGTACTAGTATTGTGGATTGATGCATTTCAGTTAAAAGACCCGACGTGGCAAAGCCTTGCGTTAAAATAGTACTTGGCGTAGTTATTGTGCTTAAATCATTTTTAGAGTTCTGTATCTTAGGAATCGTATGAAGAATATACAGAGCCCATGAAAGGAAGATCAATGACTCATATAAATTACTTAATGGAAAATGTCCCGAAGAAGCCCAACGAGAAACTAAGAATCCTGTTATAGAGAAAAAAGTAGCTATCATTCCTTTTTCTGACGAATCACGTAATCCCCCAAGTTCACGAACTAATAAGGTTATCAAATGAATTGTAATCACAATTGAAATGGTTGAGAAAGAGATATGAGTTAGTATATGTTCTAAAGTTGCAAATAGCATAAGGAGAAGGTCCCATTACAAAATTGGAAATTTCGAATTGAATCCATTTTCTAATCTATTGTATTCTTTTTCGAGAATGCCGCCACTCGGACTCGAACCGAGATGCTTGAGCACTGCTTCCTAAGAGCAGCGTGTCTACCAATTTCACCATGGCGGCTAACTTTAATTTAAATAATAGGGAAGTTAAAAGAATAATAGTTATTTTCTCGCAAATCGTCGAGATTGGGAGAGTCCATAGAATTTAGGAACATTAGAATCTTCATTAAAATGGACTTCGTTTGGTAGTATCATTGGGGATTTTTTTAACAATAAACTCTTGCTTTGCCCAATAGAAACAAAGCTTGAAAGAGTTGGAACTGTTTTTTCTCAGTTGCAATATAGAACTCATTTTTTTCTAATTAGTTTCTCATTGAAATAAAAAAAAATCTTTCAATCTATCCATTAGAATTTCTATAATTTCATCATTAAATACAAAGAATTTTGGATTTTAGCAAAATTTCTAGAATGAAAGCCTTTATGCTCTTATTAATATGATTTACCAAGCCTAAACCTATTTTTTTGTGGATTTTTGATAAGATAGGTAGAAGTTGTAAGTCCTATTGCAAGAATACTCTACTTTTCATAATAGAATCCTCATAATAAAATATGAGGATTCTATTATGAAAAGTTCGTTGATAGGAAAAGAATACTTAGGACACAGTATACCAAAAACTTTTGTTCTATATATCAGAGGGGTTAGTTCTAAGAATATTGTACCGAGGAATTCGACACATAAAAGTACATTCATTAATTAATCCGAATTATTCATTTTAAATAATTGGAATTTCTTTGGGATAGGTCAATTCAGATTATTCCAAAACCAGATTATTTGTTTGTTTGTTGCCCAGAAAAACCCTTTGGTTTTGGATGCTCGCTACCGCTGGAAAATGATCTTGATTTTGCTAAAGAATAAGATTGTACTATGGAAAAATAAGTCTTTTTCTTCCAAAGATTTTTACGAATACGCTTTTTTGACATCGAAGTACGTTTTTTTGGAACTGCCATTCAAAAAGGAGATTACTTTTTTTCTAGTTGTATGTGAAAGACATCTATTGCCGCAAATCAATCCTTCTTTCTGTTTTTTCTTAGTATTTATACTTTTTCTTAGTATTTATACTTGTATTTATACTTTTTCTTAGTATTTATACTTAGATACTGAACTGAAATTCTGAATTCTTTTTTACTTGATTTTCTCTAATGCGGATAAGACAAGAATTTTTTAGCATATTTTTCATATATATTTTATACTTTGTTTTAATAATATAGAATATATACAAAGGTTTTCTATTTAAATTAAATCAATTTATATATTAAGTATACTCCATATATAGATCTACGGCCTATCCCCCATATAAGATGGGGGGATAAAAGGAAGGGAAAATTCAAATAGTTAATTAAGTTCAGAATGGTATTCCATAATGGAATTCCAATCAAAACAAAAAAAATACTTAGTCTCTTAAATAAGACATTCTAAAACTTAGGTAATTCTAGTCATTAGGATTTCAGTTCTATATGAAGTAAGGAATATTCGATAATTTCCTATAAACATAGGTTTTCATTGGAATTCAATCAATCAGTTACGAAACATGAGAGCTGCTTCATCTTCATTTTAATAGAAAGAAATACAAAAATGAATAGAAAGTAAAATGATTCAATCCTTTTTTGTATTTTAACAAATATCCTTCTTTAGGTAATAACTAGGTAACAAAGTTATTTAATTAACTTTTTGAATTTAACCAAGTAAACCCATTCTTCATTTTTGATTATTTCAATGAGAGAAATTTGGAAAAATGAAGAATTCCAGTATTTTGTCTTATTCTTATTTTTTGGAATTCCTTCAGAAAGAGATAAGAATTGGTTTGGTGAATCGGAAACAATTTTATTTTATAGAAAAATTTCAAGTAAAAATTGCAATTTCTTTTCTTATGGAACATACATATCAATATGCATGGGTAATCCCTCTTCTCCCACTTCCAGTTATTATGTCAATGGGGTTTGGACTTATTCTTATTCCGACAGCAACAAAAAATCTTCGTCGCATATGGGCTTTTCCTTGTGTTTTACTCTTAAGTATAGCTATGGTATTCTCAGTTCACCTATCTATTCAACAAATAAATGGAAGTTCTATCTATCAATATCTATGGTCTTGGACCGTCAATAATGATTTTTCCTTAGAATTTGGATACTTGATCGACCCGCTTACTTCTATTATGTTAATACTAATTACTACTGTAGGAATCCTCGTTCTTATTTATAGTGACGATTATATGTCTCACGATGAAGGATATTTGAGATTTTTTGTTTATATAAGTTTTTTCAATACTTCCATGTTGGGATTGGTTACTAGTTCCAATTTGATACAAATTTATTTTTTTTGGGAACTTGTGGGAATGTGTTCCTATTTATTGATAGGCTTTTGGTTTACACGGCCAATTGCAGCGAGTGCTTGTCAAAAAGCTTTTGTAACTAATCGTGTAGGGGATTTTGGTCTGTTATTAGGAATTTTAGGTTTTTTTTGGATAACAGGTAGTTTAGAGTTTAGGGATTTGTTCAAAATAGCTAATAACTGGATTCCTAATAATGGGATTAATTCCTTACTTACTACTTTGTGTGCTTTTTTATTATTCCTTGGTGCAGTTGCGAAATCTGCACAATTCCCTCTTCACGTATGGTTACCCGATGCTATGGAAGGACCCACTCCCATTTCGGCTCTTATACACGCAGCAACTATGGTTGCTGCGGGGATTTTTCTTCTAGCTCGACTTCTTCCTCTTTTCATATCCCTACCTTTAATAATGAGTTTCATTTCTTTAGTAGGTACAATAACACTCTTCTTAGGAGCTACTTTAGCTCTTGCTCAGAGAGATATTAAAAGAAGCTTAGCCTATTCTACAATGTCTCAATTGGGTTATATGATGTTAGCTCTAGGTATAGGTTCTTATCAAGCTGCTTTATTCCATTTGATCACTCATGCTTATTCGAAAGCTTTATTGTTCTTGGGATCCGGATCCATTATTCATTCAATGGAACCTCTTGTTGGATATTCACCAGATAAAAGTCAGAATATGGTTCTTATGGGTGGTTTAAGAAAATACGTTCCAATTACAAGAACTACTTTTTTATGGGGTACGCTTTCTCTTTGTGGTATTCCACCTCTTGCTTGCTTCTGGTCCAAAGATGAAATCCTTAGTAATAGTTGGTTGTATTCACCCTTTTTTGGAATAATAGCCTCTTTTACTGCAGGATTAACTGCGTTTTATATGTTTCGGATATATTTACTTACTTTTGATGGGTACCTGCGTGTTCATTTTCAAAATTACAGTAGCACTAAAGAGGGTTCGTTGTATTCAATATCCTTATGGGGAAAAAGGATACCCAAAGGAGTGAATAGAGATTTCATTTTATCAACAACGAAGAGTGGAGTTTCTTTTTTTTCACAAAATAGATCCAAAATTCATGGTAATACAAGAAATAGGATAGGGTCCTTTAGTACTTCCTTTGGGGCTAAAAACACTTTTGTCTATCCTCATGAAACGGGAAATACTATGCTATTCCCTCTTTTTATATTACTGCTTTTTACTTTGTTCATTGGATCCATAGGAATCCATTTTGATAATGGAGTAATGGATAATGGAATAGCGGAGTTAACCATATTATCAAAGTGGTTAACTCCCTCAATAAACTTTTTCCAGGAAAGTTCTAATTCTTCCATAAATTCATATGAATTTATCACTAATGCAATTTCTTCTGTAAGTCTAGCTATGTTTGGTCTATCCATAGCATATATCTTCTATGGATCCGCTTATTCCTTTTTTCAGAATTTGGATTTAATAAATTCTCTTGTAAAAGAGGGTCCGAAAAAGTTTTTTTCGGATCAAGTAAAAAAAAAGATATACAGTTGGTCATATAATCGTGGTTATATAGATATTTTCTATACTAGGGTCTTTACCCTGGGTATAAGAGGATTAACTGAACTAACGCAGTTTTTCGATAAGGGTGTCATTGATGGAATTACCAATGGAGTAGGTCTTGCTGGTTTTTGTATAGGAGAAGAAATTAAATATGTAGGGGGAGGGCGAATATCGTCTTATTTATTCTTTTTTTTATGTTATGTATCCGTGTTCTTATTCTTTTTTCTTTCTTAACTTAAGGAATTCCCCCGTCTCCTGCCTAAAGAGCCCCCTTATTCCCCTTCCTATCTTCTTCCCCCATCTCTCCCCCTTTTCTACCATCTCTCTCTTTTTCTATCTCCCTCATTGTTTTTCTATCTCCCTCATTGTATAATAGTTCGGTTTT